GAACGTCAGCTCGAACAATTCCGTCCCCATCTATTAAAACAACTGGAAATGTTTCAAAAAAGGTAGGCATACGGCGTACAAAGAGGTCACGACCTTCTTTATCTCTAAAAATAGGGTGTCCTAACCATCCAACAGCTATTCCGTCGCCGTTGTCCATTGAGCCCGCTCTAAATAATCCTCCCTTTGCCGGATTATTGCCAATGTAATCATAAAAAGCTAATTTCTCAGGAATTTTAGACCAAGCTTCTGATAAACTTTGATTTTCGGATAGTCCAGCACTTACTCTTCGATATATTTCTTGCTGAAAGTATCCCTGATCCCATTGATAACGAGTAGGACCAAATAATTCGATCGGGGTAGTTGCTGAACCATACCACATTGTTCCGGCAACAACAAAAGCTGCAAAAAAGACAGCAGCGATACTACTCGAAAGAACGGTTTCAATATTGCCCATACGCAATCCTTTGTATAGACGTTGAGGCGGACGGACACTAAGATGGAATAGACCTGCTAATATGCCCAATGTCCCTGCTGCAATATGATGAGAAGCTATTCCTCCTGGAACAAAAGGATCAAAACCTTCTACGCCCCAGGCTGGACTTACAGATTGTACTTTTCCTGTTAGTCCATAAGGATCGGACACCCATATTCCGGGACCATACAAACCTGTTACATGAAATGCGCCAAAACCAAAACAAGCCACCCCGGAAAGAAATAAATGAATTCCAAAAATCTTAGGCAAATCTAAAGAAGGTTTTCCTGTACGTTCATCAGAAAAAATTTCTAGATCCCAATAGACCCAATGCCAAATAGCTGCCAAAAAGCACAAGCCAGAAAATGCAATATGCGCTCCGGCCACACCTTCGTAACTCCAAATACCCGGATCCGTTATAGTCCCCCCCGTAATACTCCAACCGCCCCATGAATTGGTTATTCCTAAACGAGTCATAAAAGGTATGACAAACATACCCTGTCTCCACATTGGATCAAGAACGGGATCAGAGGGATCAAAAACAGCTAATTCATATAGAGCCATCGAACCGGCCCAACCAGCAACCAGAGCTGTATGCATTATATGGACAGAAATTAAACGGCCGGGATCATTCAATACGACGGTATGAACACGATACCAAGGCAAACCCATGGAAATACCCCTTTCTCAAAGATAAATGACACTATGTAACTTTATTGCATTGGAAAAGACTATGACTATGCAATGGACCCCTTTTGCTTAATGGATTATCTCGGAACAAGGGTTAATGTTTGTTCGATTCTGTTGGAACAATTATGTTTGTAGGAACAAAGAGAAACAAATCTATTCTATACCCGATAAGTAGCAATACGCAATGGGGAGTTGATAACATCTTCGATCAGTGAATACTTTCATACTTGTTCATTATTGGAAGGTGATATTCGTAACAATTTTATTTATTCGATCTTCTTTATTGAAGTGAAGCTCCATTTTTCTAATCTACACAGAAACTAGGATAAAGGTTGATATTATGAAAACAATAACCCTATTATTACGTTTCCACATCAAAGTGAAATATAGTACTTAATTTTTTCTTTCATTTAATGCCTATTGGTGTTCCAAAAGTTCCCTTTCGAATTCCTGGAGAGGAAGATGCATCTTGGGTTGACTTATAGTGCGACTTGTAAGATATATTGGGTCATATGGAATTTCCCCGTTCTCTCTCCCGATTGAGATATCCCCCTTTTCGCCCAAGAAAGATTGATTGAATCATCAAAAATTTGGAGCGTGAAATGCAATTAGATCCATTTTGTGGTTTTAGGGGGATGCATATTTATATTTTCAATTAGAATAACTTATGGTTTGCTTGGTTGGACCAATAAAATGAAGTATCCAGGCTCCGTTTATAAAAATCCCAATTGATAATATATTGAAAATTAGGATTTCTATTCGATTTTTTATTTATTTTAACTTTTAACTGTTTTGATTTGAAATTCGAAATCGAATAAGAGTGATATCAATCTTAATCACTCGAATAAAGTAATGGATATGTTGAATATTCCATTTTACGAAAAAAAAAAAAAGATATCAAATGAATAAAAAGGGAAATTTTAACCAAATAAAAAAAAAACACACACAGGTGGTATTGGAAGCATTTGTCCTATATGTGCAAATCGAAATGAGGCGGATCTTTACCCGGAGTATAGCATAAACCTAAAAGAATTAAAAAACCCGTTCAAGAACAAGAAAATGACATCGTGATTTGGATTAAATCTCGATAAAACGATACATCAATGAAAAGTGAGTTCGATAAGTTTAGTAACTTCTATTTTAATTTTCTATTTGAAATAGATTTCTTATATTATAGTTATATTCGAAATTAGGGAAAGAAACAAAAAGGAATCTTTCTTGCAAAAAAACCTTTCTTATAAGTTTGAAAAAAATCTCTCTAACTAGAAGGACTATAACTCTAAGGAATAGAATCTACACATTGATTTTTTTTTCACAATTTTTTTGAACCGTATGCGTCAAAAGGTGCATGTACGGTTCCTAAGGGATACAATTTGACCCTAATCAACCGACTTTATCGACAAAGATTACTTTTTTTAGGCCAAGAAGTCGATAGCGAAATCGCGAATCAACTTATTGGTCTTATGGTATATCTCAGTATTGAGGATAATACCAAGGATTTGTATTTGTTTCTTAATTCTCCTGGCGGATGGGTAATACCCGGAATAGGTCTTTATGATGCTATGCAATTTGTGCCGCCAGATGTAAATACAATATGCATGGGGTTAGCTGCTTCAATGGGATCTTTTATCCTGGTCGGAGGAGAAATTACCAAACGTTTAGCATTCCCTCACGCTCGGCGCCAATGAGTTTTTTATTTGAAAGAAAAAATAAGACTATGCCTTCACCACATGAAATATGAATATTTAGTAATAATAGCATGGCATTTTGAATTCGATATGAGAAATTTTTTTTTGAAAACATTCAATTATGTATCGAAAGAGTAGTATGAGATGAAAAGTATTCACGATTTTTTTTATCTGAAGTCCATTTCAGCGTCACAAACTTTTTTTCTTTTCATACCAAAAGACTCTTAACAATATTTATGTGTGGAAGAGTACAAAAAAATTATTTCTTTCGTATTTTTCGGATCAAAAGGAAACTTTGGGATTGCTGAATTACAGACGAAATAACTATATATAGCAACGGAGCCATCATAGTATTTTTGAACTCCTCCGAAAAGAAGGGTGGTAATTGGATCATTTACTAAATCTGGATCTGATCGATCCTATTTTTTCTTTCTTCAACGAAAAAGAAAAGTAAATTCCATTGTGGAGCCGTATGCAATGCGCAAAAATGCATGTACGGTTGTTCAATTCTATCTTTTTTAGTGTTATTCTTTATTTTATCTCTTCACCTCATCATGTGAAATAGAAGAGGTATATCATCAGGGTAATGATTCATCAACCTGCTAGCTCTTTTTATGAGGGACAAGCAGAAGAAGTTTTCATAGAAGCGGAAGAACTAATACAAATGCGCGAAACCCTAACAAAGGTTTATGTACAAAGAACGGGCAAACCCTTATGGGTTATATCCGAAGATATGGAAAGAGATGTTTTTATGTCAGCAACAGAAGCCCAAGCTTATGGAATTGTTGATCTTGTAGGGGTCGAATAAAAGGAATCAAAATAGCAAAAAATTTGATATTTTATCTTCTTACTGGGTTTAACCTTCTGGGTTTAATCTTCTATTAACGAAAAAGAATTCATAATCATTAGGTTAGGATTGATCTAAACCAGTCCATTATGTATATGATTTACCATGCCAACTATTAAACAACTTATTAGAAACACAAGACAGCCAATCAGAAATGTCACGAAATCCCCCGCTCTTCGGGGATGTCCTCAGCGCCGAGGAACATGTACTAGGGTGTATGTGTGACTCGTTCAGATTATGAACTGGAACAAAAAAAGAAAACGAAAGGAAAGAATTTTTCCAGTATTAATGATCAGTACCGATGAATAGGATAAAATGGAAGAACTCCAGTCCCTATCTAAAATGAAAAAGATCTATTCATCTATTGGGTATGAAATTTATGGTTTCGATTGGTGTAAATCCAATTTAAGATGAGAAAAAATTTCCCATTGGTAACGAACGTTATCCATTAAGCGGGGAATCTTCTTTTTAGAGCAAAACAAAAAAAAAATTATGCTCACATTCTTGCAATAACGGACTAACAGGGCCAGCTATCTAGCTAACCTTCAAAATTAAATACCGTTACTGTATAAATGGATCTCATTGTGAAAGACCTATTACTGGATAATTTATGGGTAGAGCCAAAAAGTTTAAACTGTACAAGTTATCAATAACATTCAGTAAATGAAGTAAAGGGCTCCGGTGTATAGAGAGGACCTCACTGTTTAAGAAGTAACCATAGAAACGAAGGAACCCACTATTTCTTTATTCATCTATATTTAAATGAAATTGACATTTCTTTTTTATTTGTTTGATACATTAATACAATTTATTATTTTTTTTCTTGTTTCAAGGTAAAATGTCTAAAAAAAAATCGTGGTCGGGAAGGTTATAGTAGCAAAAGCCATTAGGATTTATATTTTATATATTGGAAAATTCCGTTTTGTTATTAATAGACCAGGAAGGGAAAAAAGAATAACTCAAAGAAATAAAATCAATTAGTTATTCATCAAAGTTTCATTTATTCAATGACTAGAGTTAGACGAGGATATATAGCTCGGAAACGTAGAAAAAAAATTCGTTTATTTGGATCAACTTTTCGAGGGGCTCATTCAAGACTTACTCGAACTATTGCTCAACAGAAAATAAGGGCTTTGGTTTCGGCTCATCGGGATAGAGATAGGAAAAAGAGAGATTTTCGTCGTTTGTGGATCACTCGGATAAACGCAGTAATTCGAGAAAACGGGGTATACTATAATTATAGTAAATTTATACATGATCTGCACAAGAGACAGTTGCTTCTTAATCGTAAAATACTAGCGCAAATAGCTCGACTAAATAAGAATTGTCTTTATATGATTTCCAATAAGATCATAAAAAAAGAAGATTGGAAAGAATTCCCCAAAATGATTTAAATCAAGTTCCCCGGAGTTTATTCTCCGGGAGAATAGAGTCGAAATTAGTCTGATAAAATACAAAAAATAAAAAAAATAAAAAAACCCATAAAAAGAAAAAATTCCCCGATTTTTTATTATCTTACGACACAACAAGAAAATCTAGATTCGTATTTTTTTTTTTTTTAACAAATCAGCAATCCATTTTTAAGTTCAGATTCGAATTTGGTTTTGATTCAATTATCAATGAAATAAAGTAAAGAAGAACCTATTATTTATTTATTTTTGGTTCTAAAATTTGCAGTTCTAGTAGTCGACTCGATTCTTTCAAACTGTTTCTCATTATTAAGAAAAGGTAACAAAGATAAGATACGAGCTTGTTTTATAGCAATAGTAATTAATCGTTGTTGTTTCAAGGTCAATCTATTCACTCGCCTAGATAATATTTTTCCTTGTTCACTAATAAATCGACTAATTAAACTCATGTTTCTATAATCAATTCGATCCCCCGATTGGATCGGGGGCAAACGTCTACGAAAAGATCGCTTGGATTTAATAAAGGGTCGCTTGGATTTATCCATAGTTTGTTTAGTTTATTCCTTATTATACCGAAAATCCTATTTCGGTTGGAGCTAAATAAAATTTTAATTAAGAAATAGGATTTGGTTTGTTTATTTCTATATTTATATATTTCTATTTTCTATTTTAATTAGATATCTAATTAAAATAGAAAATAGAAATATATAAATAAATTTTACATTTCTAAATTAGATATATATTATAAATTATATATTTATATAAAATATAATGAAAATAGTTTTGTCCCCTTGCTTGAAAGAATGATAGACAGACGTGTTCTGTTTGATCTATTTCTTTATCTCTCCATGAATTGTATGTTTGCAACAATAGGGACAGAATTTTTGCAATTCCAACCGGCTAGGCGTATTGTGTCGATTCTTTTGAGTAATATATCTGGAAATGCCCCTTGCTTCCTTATTAACACTCTTTCGAACACAACCGGTACATTCCAAAATAACTTTTACTCGGGCATCTTTACCCTTAGCCATCAACCTAACCTCCTTTGGATTTTTTTTTATTCAAGAAACTTTTCGATTTTGATTTTCGACCTGAAGTGAAGAAGAAAGGAAAATGCAAAAATGCAAGGTCCTAACTCGAAATATAAACACAATTAGAAAGATTTCGTGGCAATCAATAGAGTAATAATAGTAAATAAATTCAGAAATCCTTCGTAATCAAATGGTTTCTAACTTTATTTCTAATCACACTATTTCATTTTAATAGCTTGTATGATACTATTACCCTAGATCCACATTTTCAATTTCGTTCTCCCTCTTTATTTTCATTCGAGCTGGATCCCAAATTCTTATATTATAAAATAAAATAAAAAAAAAGGGGGAGGGGGGGTATTAGTCACAGATAGTTGATTCTATCTCTAATCTTCGTTACCCCCTTACCACGTCAATAACTAGAATGAAAAAAAAGGGAATGTCAGCGCATCTGGAAAAAAACGATTTATTTCTATTAATAGACCAGCTAAAGCCCCAAACCATAGAGTACTTAGTACCGGTGCCACGGAAAGATATGTTTTTAGATCTCGCATTGAAAATCCTCCTTGCTTTAGGTCTTTAATGTAATATAAAAAATAGAGGTAATACATATATAATCTATGATCAAATGTATATATATAGGTTTTAATGTAAAGTTTGGACACAAAATCCCTAAGCTAAGTCAAATTAAAACGTAGAACGATCCGGTAGATAATATAGTTTTTTTTTTAGAAAATAGAGTAGCATGCCCCTTCCTACTGAGTATTCCCGAAAAGTTTTATTTCTTTACGACAGGTTTTTCATATAAAATTTTTATTATACCTTATATGATATGAGACCAAAAAGAGGAAATGGCAAGATAAATTATATATGTCTATAGAAAATAAGGATGTGGAAAACAAGACAAGGATTATTTACAATTACACTATAAAACCAATTGAATTGAAAGGGATGTAGCGCAGCTTGGTAGCGCGTTTGTTTTGGGTACAAAATGTCACGGGTTCAAATCCTGTCATCCCTACCTAATTACTTTTCCTCTGAAAAGTAAGGAGGAATTCCATTTTAATTCAAATCGATTAAAAACAGAATTTTTCATTTTTTTTATCATACTATACTCTATATGACAGATAGTGTATGCATGCAGGATGTAGATGGAGTTTTTGGTTACAAAAAGTTTTCTTTACAGTCTTATCTTATTATGCTAAGAAAGCGCTCTTAGTTCAGTTCGGTAGAACGTGGGTCTCCAAAACCCGATGTCGTAGGTTCAAATCCTATAGAGCGTGATTCCATTCTTGTTAGGTCGAATCGAATGAATTATCGAATTTGACTGAAATAACTGAGCAGTAATCTAAATTTGGCCTCC